CAAACGAAATGTTTGAAATTTCTATCCGATGTAGTTACAACTGATCCAAATAATCAAACAATTCAAAATGAATATATTGGAATAGAAGAAATCGGTAAAAAGGTTCCTCGATGGTCATACAAATTGACCAACAAATTGACCGACCATTTGGAAAAACAAGAGGAAGAAAATGAGGAAGAATCGACAGAGGATCATGGGATTCGTTCAAGAAAAGCCAAACGCGTGGTAATTTATACTGATAATGATCAGAATACCGATACTTATACTAGTACCAGTACTAATAGTGATCAAGCAGAAGAGGTGGCATTGATACGTTACTCGCAACAATCGGATTTTCGTCGGGATCTAATCAAAGGATCCATGCGCGCTCAAAGACGTAAAACAGTTACTTGGGAAATGTTTCAAGCAAACGTGCATTCCCCACTTTTTTTGGACAGAATAGACAAAACCTTTTTTTTTTCTTTTGATATCTCCGGAATGATGAACCTCATTTTTAGGAATTGGGTGGGGAAAGGCCCGGAATTCAAAACTTCGGATTCTGAGGCAAAAGAAAAGGAAAAAACAAAGGAGGAGAATGAACGGATAGCAATAGCAGAAACTTGGGATACTATTATATTTGCTCAAGCAATAAGAGGTTCTATGTTAGTAACACAATCGATTCTTAGAAAATACATCGTATTGCCTTCATTGATAATAGCTAAAAATCTCGGCCGTATGTTATTATTTCAATTCCCCGAGTGGTACGAGGATTGGAAGGAGTGGAATAGAGAAATGCATGTTAAATGCACCTATAATGGTGTTCAATTATCAGAAACAGAATTTCCGAAAGACTGGCTAACAGACGGTATTCAAATAAAGATCCTATTTCCTTTCTGTCTGAAACCTTGGCACAGATCTAAGCTACGATCCCATCATAGAGATCGAATGAAAAAGAAAGGAAAAAAAGAAAATTTTTGTTTTTTAACAGTCTGGGGAATGGAAACTGAACTACTTTTTGGTTCTCCCCGAAAACGACCTTCCTTTTTTGAACCCATTTGTAAAGAACTCGAAAAAAAAATTCGAAAAGTGAAAAAGAAATGCTTTCTAGTTCTAAGAGCTTTAGGGGAAAGAACAAAATGGTTTCTAAGGGTCTTAAAAGAAAAAACAAGATGGATTCTCAAAACAGTTCTATTTATAAAAAGAATAATAAAAGAATTTGCAAAAGTAAATCCCATTTTCTTATTTGGATTGAGGAAAGTATATGAACCGAATGAAAATAGAAAAGATTCTATAACTAATAATAAGATTAACCATGAATCGATCATTCGAATTAGATCTGTGGATTGGACAAATTATTCACTGACAGAAAAAAAAATGAAGGATCTGGCTGATAGGACAACCACAATCCGAAATAAAATAGAAAGGATTACAAAAGACAAGAGAAAAATATTTCTAACTCCAGATATAAAGATTAGTCCTAACGAGACAGGTTGTGATGATAAAAGATCGGAATCACAGAAACATATTTGGCAGATATCAAAAAGAAGAAGTGCCCGATTAATACGTAAATGGCACTATTTTATGAAATCTTTCATTGAAAGAATATACATGGATATCTTTCTATGTACCATTAATATTCCCAGAATAAATGCACACCTTTTCCTTGAATCAACAAAAAAAATTATTGACAAAGACATTTACAATGATGAAAGAAATAAAGAAGGAATTGATGAAACAAATCAAAATGCAATTCACTTTATTTCGACTATAAAAAAGTCGCTTTCTAATATTAGTAATAATAAATCACAGATTTATTGTGACTTATCTTCCTTGTCCCAAGCATATGTATTTTACAATTTATTACAAATCCAAGTTATTAATAAATATTACTTGAGATCTGTACTTCAATATCGCGGAGCATATCTTTTTCTTAAAGATAGAATAAAGGACCATTTTGGAACACGAGGAATATTGGATGCCAAATCAAGGCCTAAGAAACTTCCGAATTCTGGAATGAATGAATGGAAAAATGGGTTAAGGGGTCATTATCAATACAATTTATCTCAGACTAGATGGTCTAGATTAGTACCGCAAAAATGGCGAAATAGAGTCAATCAACGTCGTACGATTCAAAATAAAGACTCAAAAAAAGATTCATATGAAAAAGACCAATTCATTCATTACGAGAAACAAAATAATTATGTAGTGAATTCATTACCGAGTCAAAAAGAAAAATTTAAAAAACACTACAGATATGATCTTTTATCACATAAATATATTCATTATGAGGACAGGAAGGATTCATATATTTATGGATCGCCATTACAAGTAAATGTAAATGGAGACCGAGAGATTCCATATAATTACAACACGCCTAAACCCGAATCATTTTATGTACCCAGGGGTATAGCTATTAGTGATTATCTAGGGGAAGAGTCTATTATTGATACGGGGAAAAATCCGGATAGAAAATATTTGGAGTGGAGAATTCTCAATTTTTTTCTTAGAAAGAATATCGATATTGAGACCTGGATCGATATAGATACTGGGACCAACATTAATAAAAATACTAAGACTGGTACTAATGATTATCAAATAATTGATAAGAAAGATCTTTTTTATCTCACGATTCATCAAGAAATCAACCCATCCAATCAAAAAAAAAGGTTTTTTTTTGATTGGATGGGAATGAATGAAGAAATGCTATATCGTCCCATATCGAATCTAGAACCCTGGTTCTTTTCAGAATTTGTGCTACTTTATGATGCATATAAGATTAAACCGTGGATCATACCAATCAAATTACTTATTTTCAATTTGAATGGAAATGAAAACATTAGTGAAAATAAAAACATCAACAGAAATCAAAAAAAGGATCTTCGTCTATCATCTAATCAAAAAGAATATCTTGAATTAGAGAATCGAAATCAAGAAGAAAAAGAACAGTTGGGTCAAGGGAATCTTGGATCAGATCCACGAAACCGACAAAAAAATCTTGAAAAAGATTACGCGGAATCAGACATTAAAAAACGTAGAAAGAAAAGACAATCCAAGAGCAATAAGGAAGCAGAACTAAATTTCTTCCTGAAAAGGTATTTGCTTTTTCAATTGAGATGGGATGATCCTTTGAATCAAAGAATAATCAATAATATCAAGGTATATTGTCTACTGCTTAGGCTGATAAATCCAAAGGAAATTGCTATATCCTCTATTCAAAGAGGAGAAATGCGCCTGGATGTAATGCTGATTCAGAAGGATCTAACTCTTACAGAATTGATAAAAAGGGGAATATTTATTATCGAACCGGTTCGTCTGTCTATAAAATGGTATGGACAATGGATTATGTATCAAACCATAGGTATTTCGTTGGTCCATAAGAATAAGTACCAAACTAATCGAATATGCCGAGAAAAAAAATATGTTGATGAGAATTATTTCGATAGATCCATTGCACAACATGGAAAGGTACTTGGGAATGGAGATGGAAATCATTATGCTTTGCTTGTTCCTGAAAATATTCCATCTCCTAGACGTCGTAGAGAATTGAGAATTCTAATTTGTTTGAATTCCGAGAATGGGAATGTTGTGGATAGAAATTCCGTATTTTTCAATGGCAACAACGTAAGGAACTGTGTGCAATTTTTGGATGAGGACAAGCATTTTGATACAGATATAAATAAATTTATCCAATTCAAATTGTTTCTTTGGCCCAATTATCGATTAGAAGATTTAGCTTGTATGAATCGCTACTGGTTTGATACCAATAATGGAAGTCGTTTCAGTATGTCAAGGATACATATGTATCCACGATTCAGAATTAGTTGATGGTAGATTTCGTATATATATATATATCACGTGTCATATCCGGTATATAGAGGCATACAAATGTACACACACGTTGTGTTACATTCGATTCTGATACATGATACTGATTCAATGATGTATCATATCAATTGGATCTAGGAATGAATCGGCAGAATTTTCTTAAGTTTAAGTACAAATCATTCCCTTTTGTGGGTGTAGAAATGTACCATCTCCTTCTATCGAATCCAATTGAAAATTGGATTCGATAGAAAGTAGTCTATGAATAAATCCAGATTATTTTATTGTGTGTACCAGATCTAAATGACTGGCATTATTATTATTCCTGATCGGTAAAATCCATATCTGTGGAAAAGAAAGAAAAAAAAGAGAGAGAGAAGAATTCTTTTTATGGTAAAAAATTCATTCATCTCAGTTATCCCGCAAGAAGAAAAAGAAAAAAACAAAGGGTCTGTTGAATTTCAAGTATTCAGTTTCACCAATAAGATACGGAGACTTACTTCACATTTGGAATTGCACAGAAAAGACTATTTATCTCAGAGAGGTCTGCGGAAAATTCTGGGAAAACGCCAACGTCTACTGGCTTATTTGTCAAAGAAAAATAGAGTACGTTATAAAGAATTAATTGGTCGGTTGGATATTCGGGAACCAAAAACTCGTTAATTTGAAAATTCGTTTGAATTATTTGCTTTATTAGATCTTGAATTTTGATGAACCTCGTTTCGTTTTCAGCAATTCATGGAATAATGAATCGGGGAAGAAAACATATGACTGTACCGGATATAAGAAAAGACTTCATGATAGTCAATATGGGTCCTCACCACCCATCAATGCATGGTGTTCTTCGACTCATCGTTACTCTAGATGGTGAAGATGTTATTGACTGTGAACCCGTATTGGGTTATTTACACAGAGGGATGGAAAAAATTGCGGAAAACCGAACAATTATACAGTATCTACCTTACGTAACACGTTGGGATTATTTAGCTACTATGTTCACAGAGGCAATAACCGTAAATGCACCAGAACAATTGGGAAATATTCAAGTACCTAAAAGAGCCAGCTATATCAGAGTCATTATGCTGGAGTTGAGTCGTATAGCTTCTCATTTGTTATGGCTTGGTCCTTTTATGGCGGATATCGGTGCACAGACTCCTTTCTTCTATATTTTCAGAGAGAGGGAATTGCTATATGATCTATTCGAAGCTGCCACAGGTATGCGAATGATGCATAATTATTTCCGTATCGGGGGAGTAGCTGCTGATCTACCTCATGGATGGATAGATAAATGTTTGGATTTCTGCGATTATTCTTTAACAGGAGTTGTTGAATATCAAAAGCTTATTACGCGGAATCCCATTTTTTTGGAACGAGTTGAAGGAGTGGGCATTATTGGTGGAGAGGAAGCAATAAATTGGGGTTTATCAGGACCAATGCTACGAGCTTCCGGAATACAATGGGATCTTCGTAAAGTTGATCATTATGAGTGTTACGATGAATTCGATTGGGAAGTCCAATGGCAAAAAGAAGGAGACTCATTAGCTCGTTATTTAGTACGAATCAGTGAAATGGCGGAATCCATAAAAATTATTCAACAGGCTATGGAAGGAATTCCGGGGGGGCCCTATGAGAATTTAGAAGTCCGTCGCTTTGATAAAGCAAGGGATTCCGAATGGAATGATTTTGAATATCGATTCATTAGTAAAAAGCCTTCTCCCACCTTTGAATTGTCCAAACAAGAACTTTATGTGAGAGTAGAAGCCCCAAAAGGAGAATTGGGAATTTTTCTGATAGGAGATAATAGTGTTTTTCCCTGGAGATGGAAAATTCGTCCACCCGGTTTCATCAATTTGCAAATTCTCCCTCAGCTAGTTAAAAGAATGAAATTGGCTGATATCATGACGATACTAGGTAGTATAGATATCATTATGGGAGAAGTTGATCGTTGAAATGATAATTGATACGACAGAAGTACAAGCTATCAATTCTTTTTCCAGATCGGAATCCTTAAAAGAGGTCTATGGCCTCGTATGGTTGCTTGTCCCTATTTTTACTCCTGTATTGGGAATCACAATAGGTGTACTCGTGATTGTGTGGTTAGAAAGAGAAATATCCGCAGGGATACAACAACGTATTGGGCCCGAATATGCCGGTCCCTTGGGAATTCTTCAAGCTCTAGCAGATGGGACCAAACTACTTTTCAAAGAGGATCTTCTACCATCTAGAGGAGATATTCGTTTATTCAGTATCGGACCATCTATAGCGGTCATATCAATTCTACTAAGTTATTCAGTAATTCCTTTTGGCTATCGTCTTGTTCTAGCCGATCTCAGTATCGGTGTTTTTTTATGGATCGCTATTTCCAGTATTGCTCCTATTGGACTTCTTATGTCAGGATATGGATCGAATAATAAATATTCCTTTTCAGGTGGTCTACGAGCTGCTGCTCAATCTATTAGTTATGAAATACCATTAACTCCATGTGTGTTATCAATATCTCTACGTGTGCTTCGTTGGAACATGAACTTTTACCTCTTTCCTAGAAATAAAGGAAGGAGGTTGAATGTATTGAATAGATATCTTTATTTTTTTATTCATCATTCGGGTCAATGAGTTAAACCAGATAGTTATATGAGTGAAACAAAACAGCTTATGAATTCGCAGTAAGAAGATTGATTCTCATTCCCTATGTACGAGAGTAAGGTAGAAGTAAACATAAGCAGTGGAAACTGTTTACCCCAAGATTGATTGATTAGTCATCATGGCTTGAAGCGGGTGCAAAAGATCAACTGTATGGAGTTTCTACTATTGTATGTATTACCATACCGGGGATCAATCAAAAATGAGTGGACGGTTAGGAACACCAAGGTACACAAAGGATTAGTAATAGAGATAATGTAAGGTATCCAAAGGGATATTTCTGCATAAAAGGAATCATAATGAGGGCTTTAAGTTGGTAGAAATGATCAAGGAGTACTTCCCCACGATTCCGATCTAGAGTATGCTCTTATCCACTGATTAAAGAAATGACTATCGGGAACGACGTAATCCTTTATTTTTTTAGAATCCCCTCTTCTTAGTGAGAAAGAAGAACAGGAACGAAAGAAATGAAATGCAATAGGAAAACTGAATAATAAGAGATCCTTGTTTATTCTTTCCTCCATCCCATCCATATTCATACAGATGGAATTCTTATCATGATTCATGAACTAGTGTAGTGTTTAATTATTTTTCGTAATCGAAAGATATGGGTCGAAATATCTATTGATACAACGAGTATTTTATTGAAGGATTAAGTTATTACTAAACAAAAATTTTAATTATAAAATAAAGAATCAGATCAATTCGGAAGCGCTTTTTATTTGTTATTATAGCAGACAGAATTTCATTGGTCTAATTCGGGACTCTCCGATGCGATGCATGTTTACTCTATCTACCTACAAACATGCCGAGGTAATAACGAACCAAACCAGTCAGTCCTTAGATTTATTTGTGGCCATCGAGGAGCCGTATGAAGTTGAGGTTTCATGTACGGTTCTGGAATAGCGATGGGAACAGTGATGTTATCATCGACTATGATTATCTAACAGTTCAAGTACAGTTGATATAGTTGAGGCACAGTCAAAATATGGGTTTGGGGGATGGAATCTGTGGCGTCAACCTATAGGGTTTATAGTTTTTCTAATTTCTTCCCTAGCG